AATAAAGTGCCTGATTTAAAAGGATTATTTTGATAGAATAAATCATGTGAAATTCACCTTTATTGCATTAAATGGAATTAAACCATCCCTTAGAAAATCAAAATTTCTTGTACATCATATACTATAACACAAAAAGATAAGCTAATTAAGCTATTGGGTTCATACCCCACTTATAAAGGTTATACTCCTTTTCTTTTTAATTAAATTTTATAAAATCTTATTTTTTTGTTCAATAATAATAGGATCCCTCATCTCCATCTCATCCTTCTCTTGAATAGGAATATGAATAGGCTTAGAGATTAACCTTCTATCTATTATCCCTCTAATAAATAGAAACAAAAATCTCTTATCGTCTGAGGCCTCCCTTAAGTATTTTATTACTCAAGCCTTAGCATCAACTATTTTATTATTCTCTATTATTATCCTATCTAACGATATTATTTTAATTCATTCCCTTAAAAATAATATAGTTTTAATTTTAAATTCCGCTTTATTAACAAAAATTGGAGCAGCCCCTTTCCATTTTTGGTTTCCTGAAGTTATTGAAGGATTATCTTGATTAAATTGTTTAATTCTATTAACTTGACAAAAATTGGCTCCAATAGTCCTTCTCCTTTATAACATAAATTTCCCAGTATTTTTTTCAATAATTATTATTTTTAGAATATTAATCAGAGGAATCATAGGATTAAATCAAACTAGAATTCGAAAAATTTTAGCTTATTCATCAATTAACCATATTGGATGAATAATTAGATCTATATTTACCTTAGAAACTATTTGATTTTACTATTTTTTAATTTACACCTTCATTTCCTTAAATATCATTCTAATTTTTAACCTACTTAATATTTTTTACATAAAACAACTTTTTGTTTCAATGAATAGAAACATCAAAATTAAATTTTTCTTTATTATAAATTTCTTATCTTTAGGTGGACTACCCCCTTTTATTGGGTTTCTCCCTAAATGATTAGCAATTGAAAATTTAGTTAAAATTAATTTTTTTGTAATAACTTTCATTATAATCGTTTTAACCTTACTAACCTTATTCTACTATATCCGTTTAATGTTTAGAACTCTAGTTTTATCAATAAATGAAACTAATTTTTCGATCCCCATTAAACACAATCAATTTTGAATTTCATTAAGAAATTTTTTTTCTATTATCAGATTCCTAGCTTGTACAGTTTTATTTAACTTCCTTTAAGGATTTAAGTTAATAAAACTCGTAGCCTTCAAAGCTTCAAATAAAGATATTTCTTTAAGCCTTAGGGATTACCCAACTTTAAATTTGCAATTTAAAATCATTTTTTGACTATAAGACCTGGTAAAAGAATTTACATTCGTTAATAAATTTACAATTTATCGCCTAATCTCAGCCATTTTACCGAATAAATGGCTTTTCTCAACAAATCATAAAGATATTGGAACCTTATATTTTATTTTTGGTGCATGAGCAGGAATAGTAGGAACTTCCCTAAGACTACTAATTCGAGCTGAATTAGGTAATCCTGGAACTCTAATTGGAGATGACCAAATCTATAATGTTATTGTTACAGCCCATGCTTTTATTATAATTTTCTTTATAGTTATACCTATTGTTATTGGAGGTTTTGGAAATTGATTAGTACCTTTAATATTAGGAGCCCCTGATATAGCATTCCCTCGTATAAACAACATAAGATTTTGACTTTTACCTCCTTCTCTTACTCTTCTTTTAATAAGAAGAATAGTTGAAAGAGGGGCAGGAACTGGATGAACTGTTTACCCCCCACTATCATCTAATATTGCCCATGGAGGAGCATCTGTTGATTTAGCTATTTTTAGACTCCATTTAGCTGGTATTTCATCAATTCTAGGGGCTGTAAATTTTATTACTACTGTAATTAACATACGGTCAACTGGAATAACATTTGACCGTATACCTCTCTTTGTTTGATCTGTAGCAATTACTGCACTCCTTTTATTACTTTCTCTACCAGTTTTAGCAGGAGCTATTACAATACTTTTAACTGACCGTAATTTAAATACTACATTCTTTGATCCTGCAGGAGGAGGGGATCCTATTCTTTATCAACATCTATTCTGATTTTTTGGTCACCCTGAAGTTTATATTCTTATTCTACCTGGGTTCGGAATAATTTCCCATATTATTAGACAAGAAAGAGGTAAAAAGGAAGCCTTTGGAACTTTAGGAATAATTTATGCTATAATAGCAATTGGCCTATTAGGATTTATTGTATGAGCCCATCACATATTTACAGTTGGAATAGATGTAGATACTCGAGCTTACTTCACTTCAGCTACAATAATTATTGCTGTTCCAACTGGAATTAAAATTTTCAGATGACTTGCAACACTTCATGGCACTCAAATTAATTATTCTCCATCAATGCTTTGAGCTTTAGGTTTCGTATTTTTATTTACAGTAGGAGGTTTAACTGGAGTAATTTTAGCTAATTCTTCAATTGACATCATTCTTCATGATACTTATTATGTTGTAGCCCATTTCCATTATGTACTATCAATAGGAGCAGTATTTGCAATCATAGCAGGATTAGTACAATGATTCCCTGTATTTACAGGATTAACCTTAAATGAAAAATTCTTAAAAATTCAATTCTTTTCTATATTTATCGGAGTAAATTTTACATTTTTCCCTCAACATTTCTTAGGATTAGCTGGAATGCCTCGACGTTATTCTGATTACCCAGATGCTTATACTCCTTGAAATGTTGTTTCTTCAATTGGAAGATTAATTTCAATAGTAAGAATTTTCTTACTTCTTTTTATTCTATGAGAAGGATTTACCTCCCATCGAAAAAGAATTTCTTCTTTAAATCTACCATCATCAATTGAATGATTACAGCTTATACCTCCTGCCGAACATAGATACTCAGAATTGCCTATACTTTCTAATTTCTAATATGGCAGATTAGTGCAATGGATTTAAACCCCATTTATAAAGGTTATCCTTTTTTTAGAAAATGGCAACCTGAAAAACTTTAACCACTCAAGATAGAGCTACTCCTTTAATAGAACAATTAATATTTTTCCATGATCATACTTTAATAATTCTATTAATAATCACCGTTCTAGTAGGATATATTATAGCTTCTTTATTTTTTAATAAATTTAACTATCGATTATTACTTGAAGGACAAACAATTGAATTAATTTGAACTATCTTACCAGCAATTACTTTAATTTTTATTGCTTTACCTTCATTACGACTTTTATATTTACTCGATGAAATTAATAACCCAATAATTACTGTTAAATCCATTGGACATCAATGATATTGATCCTATGAATATAATGACTTTGAAATTGTTGAATTTGACTCGTATATAATTCCTATAAATGAAAATAAAATATTTGACTTTCGATTATTAGATGTTGATAATCGAATAGTAATTCCTTACAATTCTCAAATTCGAATAATTGTTACAGCTGCAGATGTTCTTCATTCTTGAACTATTCCTTCAATTAGAGTTAAAATTGATGCAACCCCAGGACGATTAAATCAAGTTAGTTTTTTCATTAATCGAACAGGAATCTTTTTTGGTCAATGTTCAGAAATTTGTGGAGCAAACCATAGATTTATACCTATTGTCATAGAAAGAATCTCAACTGACTATTTCATAAAATGAATTTCTAAAATAAGAGAAATTTACATTAGATGACTGAAAGTAAGTACTGGTCTCTTAAACCACTTTATAATAGATTAACACCTATTTCTAATGGAAAAATTTAGTTAAGTTATAACATTAGTTTGTCAAGCTAAAATAATTAAAATTAATATTAATAATTTTTAATTCCACAAATAGCCCCAATAAATTGACTTATTTTATTTATTATATTTACAATAATTTTTATTATATTTAATTGTATTAATTATTTTTCTTTTAACTACCAACCTAAATCTTCAGAATTAAATAAAACCTCTAAAAAAATTAACTGAAAATGATAAGAAATTTATTTAGATCTTTTGATCCTTCATCTAGATTCTATTTATCTTTAAATTGATTAAGAACTTTCTTAGGAATCCTATTCATTCCCTCTATATTTTGATTAATTCCATCACGATGAAATTATTTATGAGTTAAAATTATTATAACTCTTCATAATGAATTCAAAATTTTACTTAACAACTCAATTAAAGGAAGAACTTTAATTTTTATTTCATTATTTTCATTAATTTTATTTAATAATTTCTTAGGATTATTCCCATACATTTTTACAAGAACAAGACATTTGATTTTAACTTTAGGGCTTTCCTTACCCCTATGATTAAGATTTATAATTTATGGTTGAATTAATAACACAACTCATATATTCGCCCATTTAGTACCTCAAGGAACTCCTCCTGTTCTTATACCATTTATAGTATGTATTGAAACTATTAGAAATATTATTCGACCTGGAACTCTTGCAGTTCGATTAGCTGCTAATATAATTGCTGGCCATTTACTAATAACATTATTAGGAAATACAGGTCCTTCAATAACTATCTTAATAATTAATATTTTAATTTTCATTCAACTTCTTTTATTACTTTTAGAATCTGCTGTTGCCATTATTCAATCTTATGTATTTACAGTATTAAGAACTCTTTACTCTAGAGAAGTAAACTAATGCATAGACATAAAAATCACCCGTTTCACTTAGTTGATATTAGACCCTGACCAATTCTAGGGGCATTCAGAGCAATAATTACTATAGTAGGATTAGTAAAATGATTTCATCAATTTAACATTAATCTTTTCATATTAGGAACAATGATTACTATTCTAGTTATATTCCAATGATGACGTGATGTTACACGAGAAGGTACATTTCAAGGAATACACACTTATTCAGTAACAATAGGACTTCGATGAGGAATAATTTTATTTATTACATCAGAAGTATTCTTTTTTATTTCATTTTTTTGAGGATTTTTTCATAGAAGATTATCCCCTTCAATTGAAATCGGAATAATATGACCACCCAAAGGAATTGAAACCTTTAACCCCCTTCAAATCCCTCTTCTTAATACTTTAATTTTATTAACATCTGGATTAACTGTAACTTGAGCCCATCATAGTCTTATAGAAAATAATTTCAACCAAACAACTCAAGGACTATTTTTAACTGTAATTCTAGGGATTTATTTTTCAATTTTACAAGGATATGAATATATTGAAGCCCCTTTTACAATTTCAGACGCTGTATATGGATCTAGATTCTTTATAGCAACAGGATTCCATGGTATCCATGTAATTATTGGGACTACATTTTTATTAGTATGTTTAATTCGACATTTAAATAACCATTTTTCTTGTATCCATCACTTTGGATTTGAAGCAGCAGCTTGATACTGACACTTTGTAGATGTAGTTTGATTATTCCTTTATATTTCTATTTACTGATGAGGTAGATATTTATATAATATAGATATTATATTTAATTTCCAATTAAAAAACCTAAATAATTTTAGTATAAATAATTTTTATTGCCCTATACTCAGCCCTAATCATTTTCACTATCTCTTTTATTATAATATTAGCAGCTAGATTGATCTCAAAAAAAACTTTCATAGACCGAGAAAAAAGAAGACCTTTCGAATGCGGATTCGACCCAAAAAGATCAGCACGTCTACCATTTTCAATCCAATTTTTCTTAATTGCAGTAATTTTCCTTATTTTTGATGTAGAAATTACCTTATTAATCCCCTTAATTTTAACAATAACAATTTCTAATATAATAAATTATATATTAATTTTAACATTCTTCATTTTAATTTTATTGGCTGGAATTTATCATGAATGAAATCAAGGCGCCTTAAATTGAGCTCATTAGGATAATAGTTAATTATAACATTTAATTTGCACTTAAAAAGTATTGAATAATCAATTTATCTTAAATAAGAAACAAACTATTGTATTTAGTTTCGACCTAAAATTTTGGTGAGCACCCACCCTTATTTAAGTAAAATACTACTATTAGTAGTATAAAAAATACTAGTTACATTAAATATTGATTAATATTAATTGAAACCAAAGTAGAGGTAAATCACTGTTAATGATTAAATTGAGATTATTCTCCAATTAAAGAAATAGGTAAATCAAGAATAAGCTTCTAACTTAATTCTTTAGCATTGTAATATGTTACTATTTCTTAATTTATATAGTTTATATAAAACATTACATTTTCATTGTAAAGAAAAAATTATTTTTTATAAATATCTAAAAATAAATTTTATTTCCTTGGTATCTTCAATACCATGCTCTTTATAAGCTATTTAGATAAAATATAACAATAAAAAGATAAATAATTCATATAATTAATAGAATTAAATAAATTTTTAAATTATTATTAAAAATAAATTGTATAAATATAGAAGAATTTTTAAAAGAATTATAAATATTTTGACCTCCTAAATATTCTAATCAACCTTGATCTAAATTTTTATAGATTAATCTCCCTAAATAAATTGGATAATAATTAACCCCTAAAGTTGATAAAATAGGCATATTTCATATAGAAGAAAAAAATAATCTATATTTTAGATACTTTAATGATTTTAAAGAATAGTTTCAAGAAAATTTTGAAAACTCATAGCCTAGTCAAGCCCCTAAAAAAGTAACAATTAAAGCTATTGTTTTTATAATTAAAGGTAAACAAATAAAATAAGGAGTAGGAAAAATTAACCATCTTAATATTCTCCCTCCTATAATTACTAAGAAAATTAGACCTCTTATTCCCTTTAACATAATCATTCCCTTATCTCTAATTATATTTAATCTTAAATAATTAAAATCTCCTATTAAAGTATAATATATTAATCGAAAAGTATAGGAAACAGTTAAACCAGTAGAAACAAAAAAAACTAAATAAATATAAATATTTAAATAATTTATAGATAGAACCTCTAAAATTAAATCCTTTGAATAAAAACCTGATATAAAAGGAAGCCCACATAGAGATAAATTAGAGATATTGAAAAATCTACAAGTTAAAGGTATATGTATAATTAAACCCCCTATAAAACGAATGTCCTGACAATTACCCAGATTATGAATAATACATCCAGCACATATAAATAAAGTTGCCTTAAATAAAGCATGAGTTAATAGATGAAAAAAAGCAAGATTATACTCTCCTAAAGCTAAAATTCTTATTATTAGCCCTAATTGTCTAAGTGTTGATAAGGCAATAATTTTTTTTAAATCATATTCAAAATTAGCACCAAGACCTGCTATAAATATTGTTATTCTTCCAATAAATAATAAAACTATTATTAAATTATTTGATAAAAGTGAATTAAATCGAATTAATAAATAAACCCCAGCTGTTACTAAAGTAGATGAATGTACTAAAGAAGAAACTGGCGTAGGAGCTGCTATTGCTGCAGGAAGCCATGAAGAAAAAGGGATCTGAGCTCTTTTTGTTATAGCCGCTAAAACCACAAAGTAAGAAATTAATTGTATAGAAAAATCTGTTTTTATAAAATCAAGATAAAAAATATAATTTCATCTCCCATAATTTATTATTCAAGCAATTGATATTAATAAAGCTACATCACCAATTCGATTTGTTAAAGCAGTAATTATTCCTGCATTATAAGATTTAATATTTTGATAATAAATTACCAAACAATAAGAAACTAGACCTAGACCATCCCATCCTAATAAAATTCTAATTAAATTAGGTCTAATAATTAATAATATTATTGATAAAACAAATAATGAAACTAATATAATAAAACGATTAATATTTAAATCCCCCTCTATATATTCTTTTCTATAATAAACGACTATTGAAGAAATAAATAAAACAAATCTTATAAATAATAAAGATATTCAATCAAATAAAAAAGTTATAACAATAGGACAAGAATTAATAGTTAATATATTCAATTCTAATATTAACCTATAATCTAAAATTATAAACAATAATCTAAAAATAAAAGATATAGTTCTAAAAATAAAAAAGGTTCCAAAATAAATTACACAAATTGATATTATCTAAAATGATTGAACATAACTTTGACTCCACAAATCAATATTTTTTTTAAACTATTTAAATAAATTCATAAAGAAAAATATTCCCCCTTTAAAACAAGTAAATTTAAAGGAAATCAATGTAAAAATAATAAAAGATATTCACGATTTAGTCCTATAGAAAAAGAGTATAAGCCTGAATATAATTTACCATGTTGTCTATAAGAATACAGATATAATGAATAGACTGCTCTAAAAAATGATAAAAGAGATAAAAAGATTATTGTTAAATATCTTCAACTTACTATTCTATTAATCAACATAATTTCCCCTAATAAATTTAAAGAAGGGGGTGCTGCTATATTTGAAGATCTAAGTAAAAATCATCATATTGATATTCTAGGCATTAAATTAATTAATCCCTTATTTAAAAATAATCTTCGTCTTAGTAAACGCTCATAAGAAATATTTGCCAAACAAAACAGACCTGAAGAACAAAGCCCATGGGCTAATATTATTACTAAGGCCCCACATAACCCCCAATAATTTAATGTTATAATTCCACCTAATACTAGACCTATATGAGCGACTGATGAGTAAGCAATTAAGGCTTTAATATCAGTTTGACGGATACAAATTAAGGATACATACACCCCACCGATTATACTAATTACAATAAAAATATAATTAATCTTTATCCCCAGAGAAATAAATAATCTTATTAATCGAAGCAATCCATAACCCCCTAATTTTAATATCACACCAGCTAAAATTATAGACCCTGAAACAGGGGCTTCAACATGAGCCTTTGGTAGTCAAAGGTGAATAAAATATATAGGCATCTTAATAAAAAACACTATATTTACACAAAAATATATTAAAACTAAATTTAATGGTTCATTTATTAAGTATAAATTCAAAGAGCCATAATTATTATAATAATAAAAAATAAAAATTATTATAGGTAAAGAAGCTAACAAAGTATAAAATAATAAATAAGTTCCTGCTTGTAACCGTTCAGGCTGATAGCCTCAACCTACAATTAAAATTAAAGTAGGAATTAATCTAATTTCAAAAAATAAATAAAAAACAAATAAATTTAAAGAAGCAAAAGTACAAAATAAAGATAGCATCAATATTAATAATATAAAAGTAAATATTTTTGGAAAATAATTTTTTAAATATAATTTAGATCTAGCTAAAATTATTAAAGTACAAATCCAAAACCTTAATAAAATTATTACAAATCTCAATAAATCTGCCCCAAAACTATATCTAATATAAAAAACTAAATAATTAAAACTAAACCTTATTAAATATAAAAATGTTATAATAAAAAACATTCATTGATTTAATCAAAATCTTTTTTTAATAAATCTTAAAGGAATCATAAATAATATTATAAAAATAAATTTTATCATAATATATTAAATCTTTGAAAATAATCATTTCCATGGGTACGAATTATAGAAACAAGTAAAGATAAGCCCAAAGCCCCCTCACAAACTCTCATAGTTAAAAAAATTATACCAAAATAAAACTCAAATTGAAAATATCTTAAATAAATAAATAAATTAAAATACAAAGATAAAATAATAAATTCTAATCTTAATAATATTAAAAGAAAATGTTTACGTTTAATACAAAAAGAAATTAATCCCATAAAATATATAATAGTTGAAAATATAAAAATCATTAACATTAGTTTTAATAATTTAATAAAAATATTGGTCTTGTAAATCAAAAATAAGATTTTTCTTTTAAAACTTCAGAGAAAGAAAAGCTTCCATCATTAATCTCCAAAATTAATATTTTTTTTAAACTATTCTCTGTATTATTTTAATATTAATAATAACCCTTACTTTATCAACATTATTTATTTTCTTAAAACACCCCTTATCAATAGGAATAATTCTATTAATTCAAACAATTCTAGTTGCATTAATAAGAGGTTTAATAAGAAGAAATTTTTGATTTAGATATATTCTATTTTTAATTATAATTGGTGGTATACTAGTCTTGTTTATTTACATAACAAGAATTGCATCAAATGAAAAATTCTCATTCTCTATTTATATAGCCTTATTTATTATTATTATAATAATAACTATATTTATTATTATATTAATAGATAATTCATTTTTCAATTTAATAAATTATTCAGAAAATTTTGATTTTAAGTACTTATTTAGTATAAATCTAAGTAAATTTTTAAATTATCCTTCAAATATTATCTTATTTATAATAATTATTTATCTATTTATTACTTTGATTGCAGTAGTAAAAATTACTGACATTAAATTTGGTCCTTTACGACAAAAATTTTAATGAAAACTCCCTTACGAATTAAATCCCCAATACTCGAAATTGTTAACAATTCTTTAATTGACCTACCCTCACCTTCTAATATTTCCGCTTGATGAAATTTTGGATCTTTGTTAGGGCTATGTTTAATAATTCAAATTATAACAGGTATTTTTCTCGCTATACACTATACAGCAAATATTGAATCTGCCTTTAATAGAGTAACTCATATTTGTCGTGATGTAAATTATGGTTGATTAATTCGAACAATACATGCTAATGGTGCATCTTTTTTCTTTATTTGTCTTTATTTACACGTTGGACGAGGGATATATTATGGATCTTATTATTTAACACTTACTTGAACTGTTGGGGTATTAATTTTATTTATAGTTATAGCTACAGCTTTTTTAGGTTATGTTTTACCTTGGGGACAAATATCTTTTTGAGGGGCTACTGTTATTACTAACCTAGTAAGAGCAATTCCTTATTTAGGAACAGATATTGTTCAATGATTATGAGGGGGATTTGCTGTTGATAATGCAACTTTAACCCGATTCTTTACTTTACATTTTCTCTTACCTTTTATTGTTGCAGCTATAGTAATAATTCATCTTCTTTTTCTTCATCAAACAGGATCTAATAATCCTTTAGGGGTTCAAAGAAACATTGATAAGATTCCATTCCATCCCTATTTTTCTTTTAAGGACTTATTTGGATTTATTATATTATTATTTATTTTAACAACTTTAACGCTTACTAATCCTTATTTATTAGGAGACCCCGATAATTTTATTCCAGCTAATCCTTTAGTAACACCTGTACACATTCAACCAGAATGATACTTTCTATTTGCTTATGCAATTTTACGATCAATTCCTAATAAATTAGGGGGAGTAATTGCTTTAGTTATATCTATTGCAATTTTATTATTTCTACCTTTTATCAATAAAAGAAAAATTCAAAGAACTCAATTTTACCCTATTAATAAAATTATATTTTGATCATTATTAACAATTGTAATTTTATTAACTTGAATTGGAGCACGACCTGTTGAAGCCCCTTATATTCTTACAGGACAAATTTTAACAGTTTTATACTTCCTTTATTATCTCTTTAATCCTATTGTACTAAATATGTGAGATAAAATTATTTTTAAAAATTAGTTAATGAACTTGTTATAAGTGTATATTTTGAAAGTATAAAAAAGAGTTGACCCTCTATTAACTTCTACTAAAAATAATTAACTAAATTAATTCAGAAAAAATTAATAATTTTAATCCTCTATAAAATAATAAAAAATTTAAAGAAATTGGTAAAAACCTCTTTCAAGCCAAATATATTAACTTATCATAACGAAATCGAGGTAAAGTACCTCGAACTCATACTCATAAAAAAGATATTAACCTCAACTTTAAAAAAAATATTCAAGAATAAATATCAGCCCCTAAAAATAAAATAACACATATTATTCTTATAAATAAAATTCTAGCGTATTCAGCTAAAAAAATTAAAGCAAATCCCCCACTTCTATATTCAACATTAAAACCTGAAACTAATTCAGACTCCCCCTCAGCAAAATCAAATGGAGTTCGATTAGTTTCAGCTAAACTTGATACAAATCAAACCATTCTTAAAGGCAAACATAAAAATAAAAATCAAACATACTCTTGAAATTTCATAAAATCAATAATATTTAACCTTAAAGTTAAAAATAAAAAAGAAAGCAAAATTAAAGATAATCTTACTTCATAAGAAATTGTCTGAGCAACGGATCGTAATCCCCCTAATAATGAATAATTAGAATTAGAAGATCAACCAGCAATTATAATAGTGTACACTCTTAATCTAGAACAACATAAAAAAAATAAAATCCCTAAATTAAAATTCATTAAAACTCTAAAAAAAGGTATACAAATTCATAAAAATAAAGATAAAAATAAATTTACAATAGGAGAAAAATAATATAAATTAAAATTAGATATTATAGGATACACTCCTTCCTTTCTAAATAATTTAATAGCATCAGAAAAAGGTTGAGGAATTCCTAAAAATCCTACCTTATTAGGTCCCTTTCGAATTTGAATATACCCTAATACCTTACGTTCTAATAAAGTTAAAAAAGCAACTCCCACTAAAACACACACAATTAAAATTAATATTCTAGAAATTACCAAAATTAAATCCTTAAAAAACAAGTATTACCTGTATAAAATACATAATTAAATTCTAAATTTAATGCACTAATCTGCCAAAGTAATATTAAAATTATTCATTTAAAGTAAGTTTTACTTATATTTGGTCCTTTCGTACTAAAATATAAACTTTTTTTAAAGATAGAAACCAACCTGGCTCACGCCGGTTTAAACTCAGATCATGTAAAATTTTAAAGGTCGAACAGACCTAAAATTCTTAGCTTCTACACCAAAAATTAATTTTAATCCAACATCGAGGTCGCAAACTTCTTTTTCGATTAGAACTCTTTAAAGAAATTACGCTGTTATCCCTAAGGTAATTTAATCTTATAATCATTAATATGGATCAATAATTCATAAATAAATGTTATTATAAAAAAAAAGTTTTTTAAATTTTTCCATCACCCCAATAAAATAAAATAAATAATTTATAATATATAATTCAAATAATTTTAAATCATTTATTTTATAAAACTCTATAGGGTCTTCTCGTCTTTTAAATTAATTTAAGCTTTTTGACTTAAAAATAAAATTCTATAAAATTAAAATAGAAACAGCTTTTTCCTCGTTCAACCATTCATTCCAGCTTTCAATTAAAAAACTAATTATTATGCTACCTTCGCACGGTCAAAATACCGCGGCCTTTAAAAAATCAGTGGGCAGGTTAGACCTTAAATTATTAACAAAAGGACATGTTTTTAATAAACAGGCGAGAAACTTATTTGCCGAATTCTTTTATTTTACCTTAAAATTATTACATAAATTTAAAATATATTATACTAATTTTATCATTATTGCAATTAAATTAAAATTAATTAATTTATTTAAATAAAAAAATTAAATTCTATAAAAATTATATTATTTAATAAATTAATTATAACAAAATACTTTGATGGAAATTTCTAATCCTACAATCCTAAAAATATAATTAAATTATAAACATTTATCTTAAAGCTCATCCCTTAAGATATTACCTTAATTTTATAATTTATTTATCAATAAATAAATTAAAATAAAAAAGCAAAATTAAATTTTTTTCTTTAAAAACTAGATATATTTAAAAACGAATAACGTTTCATTACTAAAAAATTATTTTAAATATTTATTTTACAATAAAATATATAATTTTTTAACTCTTTTAAAATCGAGAAACTTAATTAAATAAGTTTTAGTTAATAAACCCTGATACACAAGGTACAAAAATTAAATTTTTCTTTAAAATATTTTATTTTTTAAAATATTTAAAATTTCTTTCACAATACTAATAAACTATAATTTTAACAATTTTTTCTTTAACAATAATAAAACCTATAATACTTTATTTAAAAAAAATATAATAATTTTTTCTATTCAAATTAAACTGATTCTCACAATTAACTTTTTAATGTAAATAAAATACTTTTTAACAAGCTCTAATTTGATCAGACTAGATACACTTTCCAGTACATCTACTATGTTACGACTTATCTCACTTTAAATGAGAGCGACGGGCGATATGTGCATATTTTAGAGCTAAAATCATAAAATTTAATTTAATTTTATTACTTTTAAATCCACTTTAATAACTATTTTTCAAATAATTAACCATATAAATAAATTTATTGTAACCCATCTCTTCTTATTTATAAGCTGCACCTTGATCTGATTTCCTTCATCATTAAGAATCTTGAATATTAAATTCTTTTAAAATATTCTAACTACGACGATATACAAACTAATTAAAATAAGTAAAATAAATCGTGGATCATCGATTATAGGACAGGTTCCTCTAAATAGACTAAAATACCGCCAAATTCTTTAACTTTAAAGATCATAACTAATACTAATTTAGCTTAAAATTTTACATTTATAATAATAGGGTATCTAATCCTAGTTTAATATTAAATTTAATAACCTCATAATCTTTAAAAAAATTTTTTTAAAATTTAAAATTTCACTTAATAAATTTTAATCAATATTTATTAAAACCAAATTAATTATTAACTAAAAGTAATTAATTGAATTATCTGTATAACCGCAACTGCTGGCACAAATTTTGTCAATTCTTAAATGAATTCCTAAATCTAATTTTTATTAATATTTAATACTTAATACTGCGAATAAATTTATAAAATATTAACTATTTAAATTAATATTAATCAACACAAAAATTTACATATAAAAAAATTCATAGATTAATTAAATAAGCTAGAATAAAACTTTATAATAAAATTTAAGGGGGCAAACCCTATAAATATTGAAACAAAAATAAATTAAAATATTAAATATAAAGCCTTAAATTACAAAAATATAATCAAATTACAATAATTAAATTGCTAGTCTTAAAAATTATAAGACAATTCTACAGCTAACTCCGTTAGAGGTCTATCAATTTTGCTCAAAATACCCTTACCCTTAAAAAATAGCCATAGAAATTGAAATTTTATTTAATGAAAATAAGTAATCAAAATTTAACTANCTTATCAATTTTGCTCAAAATACCCTTTATCCTTAAAAAATAACCATAACTTTAAAAATTATAAGACAATTCTCCAGCTAACTCCGTTAGAGGCTTATCAATTTTGCTCAAAATACCCTTTACCCTTAAAAAATAACCATAACTTTAAAAATTATAAGACAATTCTCCAGCTAACTCCGTTAGAGATTAATAAATTTAAAAATGATTAAAAATGAGTCAAATTAAAATTACCCCCTCAAGCAATTTTTCCCGATTATGCAATAAAAATATTTTCAAAAACCAAAATTTAAAAATTACCCCCTCAAGCAATTTTCCTCGATTATGCAATAAAAATATTTTCAGAAAAAAAAATTTCAAAAACCAAAATTTAAAAATTACCCCCTCAAGCAATTTTTCCCGATTATGCAATAAAAAAATTTTCAAAAACCAAAATTTAAAAATTACCCCCTCAAGCAATTTTTCCCGATTATGCAATAAAAATATTTTCAGAAAAAAAATTTTTTAAAAATCAAAATTTAAAAATTACCCCCTCAAGCAATTTATCCCGATTATGCAATAAAAATATTTTCAGAAAAAAAATTTTTCAAAATCCTCACCCTGTCCCCTCCTCCATGGTATATTTTAAACAGTATTAATGCCCCGACACGACCTGCCAACCATCGACTAAAAATTATCCCGGACGATATCCCCCCGACAAAAGGGTGTGGTATAACCACTAAAATAAATTCTCAGACCCCCATATTTTCGGAAAAAAAATATGAAAATTTTTTATTTGATCCAAAGAAATTTCAAACTATTTTTTTTTTATGGCCATTTTATATCCTAAAAATGATCAAACTAAGATAAAACTTTATAATGAAGAAATAATAAATAAACGCCTTAATTACTATACCAATAAAACTCTCATTTAAAATCCCTAACTTAGGATTTCCTAACTATATATATATATAAAATAAGTAGAATTCTTTAAATAAAAATGTATTTAAATATATTTTTTATTCCCTAAAAAACCGGAAAAAAAAATTTCAATTTTTGAAAAAAATTTTTGAATGAAAATTCAAACAATACAAAACATAGTTTTACCCTTAATCTTAACAATTCAATTTACCCTCTATAAAAAAAAGCAACCTTTTCTCAAATTAACAATAATTTTTTTTAGGATTTTACCTAGTAAAATAATTTTTAAAAATTAACTGTTCAGTTTCCTAAACAATCACTAAAATTCCTTAAGAAATTAACTTAAAGCTTTAAAATATCAAACTAATTTTTAAAATAATACCCTTACTTTTAAAAATAGAATAAAATTTTATCGGAAGGAAACCACTGACACCCTCCTTTAATTTTTAATGGAATTAACTCAAAATTTCTTTAAGGACTTAGAATTTTTTTTAAAAAATCAAACAACCCTCCTTTTTCAATACCCTTAATTCAGCCTTTTAAACAATTTTAATCTTATTATTAATTTTCAAAAGATTAATATATTAATTTTAAAATTTAGAATCTAATATTAAATAAAATAAAAATATAAAATTAAATAGAATTTAATTTTAATTATTTTTAATTAATATACCTTTAATTATTGCTTTAATAATAATTAAAGTAAATTTTTTTTTTTTTATTATTGTAATTAGTTAATAAATTTTAGTTTATAAACTTTAAAATTTTACTTCTATTAAAATTGATAAATTAATAAGATTTAGCTGTAAATTTTATTTAATCTTTAAAATTAAATTGAAATAATATTTATTAATTCTATAAAATATCAAATATAAATTGAAATTTTCTATTTTTCGATAAATATTTAATATATTAATAATATAATACAATTTTATATTTAATAATAAAAACTATATATTATTAATTAATATAAATATTTATTATTTAATAAATATTTATATGTTTAAGAATTTATTTATTATTATTAATATATATATATATATAGATATCGTGTATATATTCATTATTAAATATAGTAATATAAATTATTTATTATTATATAAATAATAAAGGATTAAAAATTAACATTTTACCATAGAACTTTAAACGATGCTTTTCTTTTTTTTTTCTACAAATTCATAGATAATTTTTTTTAAATTAAATTATTACATATTCAATTTCTGTAACAATCCTTTTTCTTTTTTATTAATGTATTTTCTAATATTTAAAAATAATATTATTTACTTAAATAGATAATATTATTTACTTTTAATCTTTTAAACATTTATTGTAAAACGTTTTTACCTCTTTAGAAACCCTAATTGTAAAAATAGCAACTTGACATTTCATTAAAATACCCATAATGCTAAGCTACCCCCCAAAAAAAAACGTCTTTTTTTTCAAAAAAAAGTCACTTTTTTCGGAAAAACCCGTCAAAAAAATTAATTACAATTTTTTGAAGTAAAATTTAATAACTGGGTTTATTTTTTTTTTCTTTATATAAAAGTTTT